CTAAAGGAAGTTGATTATGGATTATCCATAAAGTTAGAATAGATTCTTCCTGGGTCGATGCCCGAGCGGTTAATGGGGACGGACTGTAAATTCGTTGGCAAGATGTCTACGCTGGTTCAAATCCAGCTCGGCCCAATAATTCGCTGTCTACATAATCCTTTTTGTTTTGCATAAATGGCAGATAAGGGTAAGAAAAAAAGTAAAATTTGGGGTATATTTCGACTTTACTTTTTTCTTTTTTTTTTTTTTATTGTGTCTATTTACTTTTTTGTTTCCATAAAAAATCCGATCTTGATCTTGCCAAGGATCCCGATATGTATCCATTAAATATAAACTTTAATGAACAGAGTCTAGAAAATAATCTATTTTTTTTTTTATAGATTATCAATCGATTTGATAATAATGCAAGGATTACCAGTAATCCGTCTTGCTCTCACTAAAGTGATATCCATGTAGATATCAATATATCACTTGTGACTTTCTTTGTTACAAAACACGAATTTGAATTTAAAATTGAAATGATTAAAATGAAATTATAAGAAGGAATATGTAAGCTACCCACTTGATTTCCATGGGATTGTAGTTCAATTGGTCAGAGCACCGCCCTGTCAAGGCGGAAGCTGCGGGTTCGAGCCCCGTCAGTCCCGGCGAATTCAATAAAAAATAAAAAAAAAAAGATAAAATTAGTCTTGCCTTATGAATATGCTTTTTTTAAAGATTAGAGTCGATGTCGAAGAAAAAACTCGTAAGAAAATTTAAATAGTTAAATTTTTTGAATATTTTAGTTTTTTACTGGGACTCATCTTTATCACATTTCCCTTATTTGTTTTCCAAAAAGACGATATACCTTTAAAAATTTTTGAAAACAATCGAAGTATAAAGGTTTTTTATGATACTTCATCAGATGCTTGTACAAGTAAAGGAAAGTGAAGTACTAGGTTGTAGAAAAGAAAGCGGGAAAAAATCAAAAAATAAATATTTTTTGATTGGATCAGGAATCTCATTATGTATTCGGTGTGTATAAAAGATCTTCCTATGTTATACTATTAAATTCTTGACGATGAGTCGATTTCATAGCTCCGATATTGTTATTCATGATATTTCTTTCATTCGATATCATCGAAATCTAATTCATCTGAGTGAGTTTACAAGCGAAAGATTTATCATCTCTATGGGATTAAATCCCGAGATATTTCAAAGAAAAAAAACGATTAAATTATGGAAGTCAATATTCTTGCATTTATTGCTACTGCGCTCTTCATTCTCATTCCTACTGCTTTTTTGCTTATAATTTACGTAAAAACAGTTAGTCAAAATGATTAATTTGACTACAATTTTACTATCAATGAACAAAAAAGGATTTAAATTTCTCGTCTTAAATGAAAGGAATGCCTTAGACTCAGTAGTAGTAGTATCCTAAGGGGCCCGCTAGTATGGTAGAAAGAGATCTCTTTCTACCATACTAGCCATTATGGTTATTGTAATGTATAAAGATACAAGTGAAATATCTTAATAAAAAGGAATCCACCTATATTTCTTTTTTCTTTATATCAATATAAATTAAATAGAATATGAAATGTATGTACATACTTTCTCAATTTCATTTGTTTGTTTGATACATTTAATACAGATAATCCTAATTCGATGGAAACTTCTTCAGATTTCGAAAAGGGATTACCCCATGAATGGTTAACCGTGTAAACCCTGATATAAAAATATAAAATGAGTCAATAAAACAAAACATAAATCCAACTCTAAAAAAAAATCTTAAAAAAAACTGCCGAATGGTTTATAAAACTAAAACAATTGATACAGGTTGATAGAGTTTGATTATTACCGCAATTAGGAGTACTTCTAGAGTCCACTTCTTCCCCACACTACGAGAGAGAGGGAAAATGTAAAAACTACCATTAAAGCAGCCCACGCGAGACTTACTATATCCATGTGAATTCTGTCCCCTATTTCTATGAATATGAAGAAACTATTCCATTATTGTTCACTAATAATAGTGAAATCACTGGTACAGAGTCAAAAAAAAGGGAGAGGTATTTGGTCACCATTGATAAACTACTCCAAAAATCCACTTATCTTATAATGAGTTATTCTTATTATAGAATTTCTAGTAGAATCGACAAGATGTAAACACAAGTAAACAGACACTTTTCGAAGTATCCAAGGAATCTGACTCACATGTAGAAATAAAAAGACTTTTTTTTTTTTTATCGTTTTTATTTTTGTAAGTAAAATGAAAGGCAATTCTTCATCTAATCTAATATTAGATTGAATGTCTGGGCATTCCTAGACTTTCATGGGTCTGTATCCAAAGTATCGTAGGCCCTTTCCAAAACTATTACTGTACTGTAATTCCCCCCCCCCCCCCCGTCTATCCAATCTAATTGAAGACTCAGTAAGTGGAACTAAATTAGTAGTGGAAAGTAAAGATTTACGGATTTCCCTCCACTACTTTAAGTTTTCCTTGAATCTCGTAGGCAAAACTTTAGGTTAGAGAATAGAACCTCGAGAGCCAGGGGCTTAGAATCACGATAAAGAAAGTATCAAGAATCTTTTCCTACGTTTGTTATATGTTATAATAGGGGATTTCAAGTTCAAGTCTGTTGTTGAGGCGGCACCCGGATTTGAACTGGGGAAAAAGGATTTGCAGTCCCCCGCCTTACCACTCGGCCATGCCGCCAAAACGATAGAAACTAGATTCAAATTTTATCTTTTTTTTCAACTCCGAAAAAAAAATATATAGATTTTCAGTCACAAAATTTAGAATCCAGTACAAATCAGAACCATTAACTATTGACTGTAAATTCATGACCATTTTTTAATTAAAATCTACATTTTTTTATTTCTAATAATAAAAGCAAATCATGAGAAATGTATTTATAACTATAACTAATATAGTTATTTTAATTTTTTCAATTAAAAATAAAAAATCTTCTTCAATTTCAATTATAACAGTAATTATGAGTATATGTAAACCCCAGAATCAGAACATACGTTACGTTGTGTTATAGAGCTATAGCTCTATACTGGGTTATTTTATCTCTCTTTTTATCTCTCTGGGGATGCTTTTAAGGAGTAATTCTCAATAAATTTTTGTATTTCAATTTTTCATTGAATACTTTGAAGAGAAAGTTTAATTTTTGATAGAGCACAGCATGTGCTGTCCCAAATAGAACTGTACCCCAATAAAAGAAGAAAAATAGACGTATATATCTTATCTGTGCATTATTTTTTTATTTTAATAATAAAAATTTTAAATAACTTAAAAAAACCAGTTTTCTTACCTACTTCAATTCAACGATATTCTATTCAAAATAGGTAAAACTCTTTTCTGCAAATATTTTTCTGAACAATGAAATACAAACACATGAAAAAGTAAAGTGGTAAAAAAAGTTTTCTATTTATTATATGTTTATTTGCTCGAACAGATCCAATCATGAATAAAAATTTTTATGGTATGCAATCAATTGGAATATGTAATATCATAGGTGAAAATGAAATTACTTTTTTCTAGTCTTTACAAAACTCCATAAGTTCCAGTGGTATTTCTCAATTCTGTTCCATTTGGATCTCTTTCTTATAATATAAAAAATTCCAATTGAATCTAGTCTCCGTTCATACGTATTTCCTACATTCCATATATCTTGGAGTTGTATAAAATTTCATGTGATTCAGTAAACAGAATAGAAATTCCATTATTGCTAGATCGAATTCTATGGATATGATTCGGTGAAGAATGAGAGATGGGATGTTTTCAATAAACGGATAAATGGGAAATTCAAAAAAGATGCTCGGGGATGGAAAAGAGGAAACATCTACAATACCCGGATTAAATCAGATACAATTTGAAGGGTTTTATCGGTTTATTGATCAGGGGTTAATAGAAGAACTTTCTAAATTTCCAAAAATTGAAGATATAGATCACGAAATTGAATTTCAATTATTTGTGGAAACATATCAATTGGTAGAACCTCTGATAAAAGAACGAGATGCTGTCTATGAATCACTTACATATTCTTCTGAATTATATGTATCCGCGGGATTAATTTGGAAAACCAGTAGGAATATGCAAGAACAAAGAATTTTTATTGGAAACATTCCCTTAATGAATTCCCTTGGAACTTTTATAGTAAACGGAATATACAGAATTGTAATCAATCAAATATTGCAAAGTCCTGGTATCTATTACCAGTCAGAATTGGATCATAACGGGATTTCGGTCTATACCGGCACCATAATATCAGATTGGGGAGGCAGGTTAGAATTAGAGATTGATAAAAAAGCAAGAATATGGGCTCGTGTGAGCAGGAAACAGAAAATATCTATTCTAGTTCTATCATCAGCTATGGGTTCGAATCTAAGAGAAATTTTAGAGAATGTTTGCTACCCTGAAATTTTCTTATCTTTCTTGACCGATAAGGAGAAAAAAAAAATAGGGTCAAAAGAAAATGCTATTTTGGAGTTTTATCAACAATTTTCTTGTGTAGGTGGGGATCCAATATTTTCTGAATCCTTATGTAAGGAATTACAAAAAAAATTCTTTCATCAAAGGTGTGAATTAGGAAGGATAGGTCGCCGAAATATTAACTGGAGACTTAATCTTAATATACCTCAGAACAATATATTTTTGTTACCACGAGATATATTAGCAGCTGCCGATCATTTGATTGGGATGAAATTCGGCATGGGTACACTTGATGATATGAATCATTTGAAAAATAAACGTATTCGCTCTGTAGCGGATCTTTTACAAGACCAGCTCGGTTTGGCTCTGGCTCGGTTAGAAAATGTAGTTAAGGGAACTATAGGCGGAGCAATTAGGCATAAATTGATACCTACTCCTCAGAATTTGGTAACTTCAACTCCGTTAACAACTACTTATGAATCCTTTTTCGGATTACACCCATTATCTCAAGTTTTGGATCGAACTAATCCATTGACACAAATCGTTCATGGGAGAAAGTTGAGCTATCTGGGCCCCGGCGGAT